GGCGGTAGCTCAGAAAAGACAAATTTCCTATCTTTTCTTTCATCTCGGGAGAAATACGATCGGAAGGAGCTAATTCAAACCCCTCCGGTAAAATAAGAACAGCCCCCACATTCAAACCCCCTTTCTTACCATTAGCAAGGACTTGTTTCACTTGCTTATCATAAGGAATTCGAACAACTGCTTCAAATATAGTATCGGGAAGTACTGCTTGTGGAACCTCAATATCCACGGGCTTATTAGCTAAATGACAATTGGCACATACAATACGCCCGGTCGCTTCTCGTGGATTTTCATAACCCTGCTGCGCAAAAATGGGATATGCACTTGAAACGGATGTCTGAGTTATGATATATATGATGAGCGATACGGAAATAGATCGAGTAATATGTTCCTTTATCCAAGAAAAAGTATTTCTAGTTTGCATAGTCTAATCATTGGTCTGAAAATTTCTACAATAAATTGGGTAGGTCGCTAGTATAGTTTCCTATCCACGATTCTGCTATTTATTGGAATCATTTTACTGGAATACTATACTATAAAAATAGTATGAAAACCCCCCGGATAGAATGTTTTTAATACTTATGTAGAACTACAAAGTAAGAAACGTTCTAATTGGATTAATATTGGTGGATCATTTATCAATCATTCATTGAATGATAAATAACTACAAGTGACGGAGATACACGATTTAAATAACGAAAAATCCAATATTTAAAAATAGTATCGAGAATAACCGGAAAAGTGGAAACAAGACTAGATATAATTTGATCATTATGACCAAATCCAAAATCTTTGTATACAGAACCAATCATTAGTTCCCAGCCGTGGGGTGAATGAAATCCGATACATAAATCGGTTAATAAAAGAATTGAAAAAGCTTTTACTGTATCACTTAAGTTATATAGGAATTCCTGAGTCCAAGAATTAAGAATAACAAGTTCTTCATTACCTAAAATAGAAAAACCACTTAAAATAACAAAACATATTATATTTGTCGAGAAGTGTAAAATTGTATGGATACGATCCTCGTTGTGTATCTTGATTAATTGGATCGTTTCTTTGTGGATTCCTATAAGAAGCTTTTGTAGATATGTCTCCGAGTATTCCTTGATCATTTCTTCCAAGAAGAGGATTTCTTCTAATTCTATGAACTTTTCTAGAATACTTTTTTCTTGAATATCATTCAAAAAAATTTCGGATTGGCCGATATTCGCCCAATTAATAACCCAAGATTCCATATTTTTAGTAAATGAGAGAGAAATCCACCAGGGCAAAAATACTATAGATGCAAGATACAAAAGAGGAGTGAATGCTTTCTTTTTTGCCATTTTTCGCCTGTTAATTTTTAATTAACCCACTCCATTTGTCGGACTTTATGTAATCGAATATTTCTTTCAAACATGAGTTCTAGACAGGGCATCAAACCTATGAATCTATTTTATTTGTGATTTTGTTTTGAATCTAGAAAGAATACAGAAATAGACTAAGACTCCACTTCAAGTTCGACTGAAGAAATAATACAAAATAGTGTTGCTAGATACCTCAATTCATCAAATTCCAAACAAATGTCTCCTTTCGATGAATGGCCGAAAGAAGTACTTTGAAGAAATGAATATTATTGAGATTTTGAGACGAAAGAACCCCTTATTCTATCAAAATATCTAGTATTTCGAAAAAAAAAATTCCAACGATTCCCCATAGTCAAGAATAGAATAATTGAGAAAAAGATATTGTGATGGTCAAAAAAATAAGCGGCAAAACAAGTAAAAAGGTCGATTGACAAAGAAAATAATTTACAAGATATGGTTTATCTGCATCTAAAGTATCATTTAGTTATAGAAAAACTAAAAGGATTCTTGCGTTTTTTCCCTCCTGCCGAGAAAGCATTCGTTCTTCCGCCCAGTTCCTTTTCTCAAAATCAAAATACTTCAATTGGTACGCGCAAGAAATAGGCCAATTCCGCGGCTTTTTGTTCAATTTCTCGTGGAGTTAAATTCTCATCAGTACGGGTCAACGGAATAGCCCCCCGGCCTCTGATATCCATATAAAGGACACGACGGGCATAAATACCCTCTTTAACTTCTATTCGAACGGATTGAATATCTTTTATAAGGAATCGGAGGAATATGCGACGATTTTTTCCAGGAAATCCCCAACGAAAAATACACACTATTCCTTCCTTTCTATCGAATCGATCATAACCACTACCTACATTCCAGGAAATTGTGCACCACAAATAGGAACTAATAAAGAGACCCGCGATTCCGTAGAAAGACATCACGATTCCCTGTGGAAAAAAAAGGATTTGCTGAGACGGAACAAAAGATATCAAATTTCTACCAAGAAAACTGGAAGTTCCAACCAACAAGAATCCTAATGAACCTAAAAAAACGATAAGGGCCCAACAAAAATTACTTAGTTTTCGAGACCCCGTTATAAGTTCTATCCATGTATCTTCTGATCGCCAACTCATACTTGATCCGATTGCATTTTATTGAAATTGAGAGAATACCCCAAATGATTTTGACTTTCCTTTTTTTGTTTCCGAATGAACTTTCATCAACTAGCACTAGTTTGATGTGAACTAGCACTAGTTTAATGGGAACTTTTAGGAGTAATTCATCAAATTGTTTAGATCTAAAATAATAACATACCCCTCATATGATCCCAATATACATATTGATATATATATAGATCCACCAACTTTACATTTTAGGCATCCAGCGATCCTGATCTATTTGAAACTGGCTAGAATTCAGTTATCTATAGATCATTTTCTGCAGACATAAGAGCTTTTTCCTTTATGTTCGGCGGAAATCACATGTTCTACTATATTTTCTTTTCCGAAATCAATATCTGTGTTATGCTACAAGTCTAAGTTAAAAAAAAAAAAAAAGAATGAGACTGGGTCCCCTCGGATCTAAACAATCTTGTTTTTTTGAACATAAAGAAATAAAGAACCCATTGCAATTGCCGGAAATACTAGGCCTACTAAAGGCACAAAAATAGAGGGAAAATTGAAAGTTGTCATAAAATGGGGTACCTCGATTTATTATTTGTACCTGTTCTTATTTTTTTTTAATATCATATTTTATATTTATACTAATTATAATTAATAATTGTAATTATTATGAATTCGTAGATTAGAGATATTAAGTATCTAAGTGAGTATATAGAATAAGTCCAAGGAATGTAGAACTAAATAAATGGACTTATTCATCTATCTATATGAAAGATACATATGATAATCCATTTTCTTTTTCTTCGTTTCTTTGTGTTTTGTTCTTGTCTTTGAATTTCATTTTAATATTTAATAAAGAGTTTCTTACAAATTATTGAAAGATTCATTAGAATGCGACACAACCGGGATTTTTAGTGAAAACGGGATTTTCGGGAGATGGAGAAAGATATAAAACTATATATCTATTTTTTCTATAATTTGAATTTGATTATATACGTAAGATGAAATTCGTTTTATTTTCCTAATTTCACGAAAGGAAGAACTCACGTTTTTATCTTGTTGATAGAGACTTCTTAATTAGTAATCGGGAATCTAGGTAAAAAAAAAAGAGTTATACGCAACTTTTGATTTTGATTCTTTCTACAATTAGATCTTAGGTCGCCAAAGAAAACTCCCTTTTTAGTTACTTTGATTCCGATAAGCTAAGATTCGGATAAGCTAACTACTTTTTTTGTTTGCTACAAATAAAATAATTGAACTTAGTGCGCTCTACTTGATTGAATTGGAATTCAAAGGAAAGAAGGCGTGGAGCTTAAATAACTCACTCAGAACGCTTTTTAAAAGATTACGCGGTACGATTAGGTCGAATAAGCCCTTCTGGAATAAATATTCAGCCGCTTGTGAACCTTCGGGTACTGTTTTATTCAATGTTTGTTCAATTACTCTTTTACCCGCAAATGCAATGTAGGAATTTGGTTCGGCAATAATAATATCTCCCAACATACCAAAACTAGCTGTTACCCCACCAGTAGTAGGAGATGTAAGGATTGATACATACAATAACTTTTTATTTGATTGATAATCATATAAAGCAGACGATATTTTAGCCATTTGCATCAGGCTCAAACTCCCTTCTTGCATGCGCGCTCCCCCCGAAGCGCACACTATAATAAGAGGTAGAAATTGATTAGTAGCGTACTCAATCAAACGGGTGATTTTCTCCCCGACTACGGATCCCATACTACCCCCCATAAACTGAAAATCCATAACCCCAATTGCTACGGGAATACCATTTAGTTGACCTACGCCTGTTTGAACAGCCTCAGTTAATCCTGTCTTTCTTTGATAAGAATCAATACGATCTTTATAAGGCTCCTCCTCCGAATGAAATCCAATGGGATCCAGAGAGACCATGTCTTCATCCATAGGGTCCCAAGTACCGGGGTCGATCGAAATTTCGATTCTTTCTGAACTACCCATTTTCAAATGGTATCCACACTGTTCACAAATATTCATTTTTGATTTCAAAAATTTCTTATAATTTAATCCATAACAATTTTCGCATTGAACCCACAAATGCCTGTATTTTTGAGTTGCATCGAGATCACTAGGCCTTTCTCTTAGAGTTAAATCACTACTCTTCGCGCGGGTTCGTATACTGGACCCCCCACCTTCACTACTAGTTTTACGTTTATCAAAAACGCACCTAGAAATGTAACCGTCACTACTATCACTTACAATGGACGTATCAATACAGATTTGAGACTGAAGATAACTGTCAATGCAACTAGTAATGTGATTATTCCAACTAGATTGAGTATCGTAAATGGAACGATTGTATAAGGAATCTTCATTCGTAGATTCATTATTCATATAACTAGAATTGCGATAACTAGAAAAAGAACTTTCTAGTTCACTCAGAAAAGAATGATCGCTGTCAATCTCAAAAATTTTATTTTCTATATCAAAATAGATAGAATAACTGTCTCCATTACTATCCCTAACTAAAAAAGTATCATCAGAGATGAAATTCTGAATA